TTGCACTGTATTTTTAAGAGCCTGCTGACAGCCTGGGGCTTATCCACTTCATACAAAAAATGAATTCGTATCCACCGAGACCAAAAATCCACTTTTATTGCTAATGGATTTGTTGATTAGATGCAAATTTGATGTATACCTCATAGCGGTATCAATCCCGATTGACTTTCAATGATTGGCCTTGTTGCAAGCCGATGTGATCTTGGTGTGAGTGTAGAGTTCTCAGAGTCAAGACCTGAAAGCCATCTATCCGAAATAAGAGCAGGCAGTCCCTCTGAGAAAAAGAAAAGCTAACCACAATCATCAATCTTTTGTCTAAATCCGCTATCGGACTAAGTTATTATTGGAGTAGGGTTCTACCACTCCAGCGGGGGCATCGTTCACGTACTGATTCATAGCGCTTCCCCCGTAGCCTTCTCCTATGGGTCATTCCAGGTATTCTGGTTAAGTAAGTTAAGTCGAAAACGCGTTCTCGATGGAGCAACTTGCTCATTTCATCGATTTCCCACTCCTAAGGGAGGCCGGCTAAACGAAAGAAAAAGAACCTCCTAACCTACAGAAGAGTCCAGTCTATCAAAAAAGATTCCATATATTAAATTTTTATTTCTCACGTCTTCTATTAGAATCTTTGCGTTCAATCACAGATCCTGGCATAAGATCCCATTCCCGCGAAAAGGCGGGATGAGAACCCAGGTCCTAGGCCAAAAGACTTTACCAGCTAGACTAGTGGAGCTGCACTCATAATGCCTGAACCCCCTTTAGGTGAAAATGAAAAGGCCCCGCCCATCAACTTCTGTAATGGAAGCTTCGGCCACTTCCTGGTTAATAGCCTACGGCTAGCTTGTCCCTCTCTTTTTAAGAAGTGTTTTGACACAGCCCTTCCCCTATCTTTCTTGCTTTTCCGATAGCCTTTAGTATAGGAGCATCTCTAGTGGTCCCGCCTAACTCTTCGTTATCTGTCCGAATACCTATAACTATCTTCCTCTGTTCCACGAATAAGTTAAGGGACTTGGAGTACCCGCCGGAATGAGCTTCCCTCCTTTCTTCTTTCTTTATACTTAAGTATGCCCTGAAGACAGAATGAACGGATCGAAGACCTATTCTGATCTCAAAATTCACCTATCCCTGCCTTATTCAACTCAGAACTCAAAACAGGTCTTTTGCTTCCTACGCTCTCCTTCAACTAAGAGTGATAGGAAGTGATGCCTAGCTCGACCGAAAGCTAAGGGTAAGAGCGGAGTCGTAGAAGCGAGAGGAAAGTTGTCTCTCGACTCTAGGGAGAGGATAGAGAGTTCCATGTCTGAGAAGGAAGAAGGGGATTGGTGTTTTCCTCGATCCGCTACTCTCCCAACCAGGGTGGGTAGCTACGTACCTTCCCGCTTTGATGATTCCAGGAGCGTCAAGCCACTGTACCGATAGGTGCAGGAGCGTAGCGGTTTGGTTTGCTTAGGTAGTGTTTCATATATTTCCTTTGTGCGGAGAACTCCCCGAAGGTTCTAAACAATCTTCATCGATCATCCGTTCTGGTTGGTTGTCGTCCATCCACTGTTGGCCTACGGTTTGTGCTCGACCTCCCTTTCGGGTTGATTGGCCTCTTATAGCTGCCCATGGGTGAAAAAAGCCATTAGGGCGGTTGTTTTGATTGTCTTAGATGCCCCGATAACGTACTTGGCCTCCTAACTACTTTATAATAAGTAATAAGGAAAGGCCAATCCCGCAGGGACGAGGAACTGCTATTCTTTTTCATTTCGAATGCAGCGGACAGTCAGGAGGTACACTAGCTGGCAGGATTGCTTTTGAATCGAAAGACGTTAAACAACAACAACAAGCACTCAAGCTACAAGAGAAGAGGAAGAGCTACAACTGCTACAACCGAAATGCCGATACACTAAAAGGATTAAGGCATCAGAGAAAAAGAATGATTTGACTCCTCAATTACCAAGTGTGGGTAAGGTCGCCAGGAAAGACCCTCTTTTTTTTTTTGGAGATTGTGTAAGCATATGATCTTCAATCCTTACTTGGAAGGAAGACTTCTCTAGTTTAGAACCTATAGAATTCAGCTAGCTATCACTCTTTTCTGCTGCCAATGGATCGAGATGATACCCGACACCAGCATTTAGTTTAGATGAATACTTGAAAAGATGCCCTGAAATCGCACGGTTAGGGCAGCGAACCGACGCTCAGACTCCTTTGATTAGTCGGACTTCTCGCTAAATCTTATGCAAGAAACCCTAGTGTTTTAGAAAACTCTTTCCGCTAGTGGTCTCTCACTTTCATTCCGGATTGAACCACTCGTCGCTCACTCTTCTTTTCAATCCTTTAGGACTTTAAGATATGTCCTGAAAAAAACATATTTTTTCCCTTTTCTAAGAATCGTCATGATCTAAGACCCCCTTGACTGACTTAACATGCATTCTAGCAGCTTCTGAAATGAAAACCCGATCCATGGAACCATCTTTTCTTTGAAAAGAAAGAGCTTGTTGAACCCGTCCTCAGACAGACCACTGGCACCCAATCTCTTTACTAGATTGGACCACGGGTCGTCACTCCTACATCCAAGATGTGGCACATCCCCCCGCGAGAAGGAGGGGAGGTGGTTATTAGGATAACCCAATTATGGTTCTGGATCAAGGTTTTCCAATGGGTGCTGCCCTTGTCATACTGATCTGGAAAGAGTGCTTTTAGGTGGGATGACTAAATGAAATATCAAAAGGGCATGATGAATTCCAACAGGCCTCTCATCTCTAAGAGGTTTGTAAGGGTTTGTTCTTAGGATGCCTTGTAGAAAGATATGTGGGAGGAACCACAATACCTTAACCTCTTCCCGGACCGGGACAAGTAAGGCCCCTATTCCGTGCAGCTTTGCTTTGGGTGTGAAGTACCGGAATAAAGCTCTTTCGCATTAGGAAGGGACTGGCCATCTCTTTCTGATCCGATGAGTTCGGTCCTTATGATATTAGAGTGTGCTTTAAACCGCAATAATAATCTATTCGCTCCTCGCGGAATGGAAGCCTTGCTTCCTTTTCGGGTGAATCGATTTCAGTATGAAAATCCCCCCCCCCTTTCTCTGGTGAAATGTACGACCTCCAACTGAACCTAGCCCAAAAGAGTGTAAGCGAGGGATTCAAAACCTAGTTGATCACTTATAAAGTAGAAAATCTTATTCTATTTTGATTCCCAACATGCAGAAGTAAAAAACCTATTAACAGAGTGAGATAGAAACTATTGATGGAACCTGATGATCTTCGAGGCCGAAGGGAGCTAGAGTTGAAGCTGGGGCGGGAACAGTAGGAGCTCCAGCTCGCTGAATAAGCCACCACAATATAGGAAAAAGAAGAAGCTACAGGAGAAGGATGTGTATCAGGTGCGGATACCTGTTTAGAAGGTGAACCAGCAGAGTCAGATGCAACCGGGCATGAAGCAGCAAGTGCTGTAGATCTGGTAGAACTTCTTTTCGGATATGTTTGGTTAAGTGAGGTGGCGCAACAAGCCGAACCACATGGGTCGAGTAGAAAGCTACCAAATATCCGGACTTCGGAGTCGGAATCAGAATTCAAAAGAGGTTTTAGTTCGCTCCGCAGGCACGAACTTGTCGAGATGTATGGGGTGCCCTTTCTTTCATTCACATTGGTGAGGTTGCTTGATTGTAGGGGCCGGGAAAGGGTCTGCCACCACTGACTCAGATTTTTTTGTAATCGATGTAGCTTCGTCGTCTGTCTCGGGATCGGTAGTGTTCCCCCCATCCCTTAGTCTTAGCTTAAAGGATGTTGATGTTTCTTTTATTTAAGATACAATCTGTAAGTAAGTTACCAAAACTTTTTTTGTTGTAGACGGCGAAGAGTCAATAGAAATAGAATTGGAATCCCTAGAGAAGAGAGTTCCCGAAAGGAGAGGGGGAATTTACCTGTTCTGGAATTCACCACTACAAAAATCACATCCGATTTTAGCGGCAACCAAAGCTACTTTTGAACCTTTCTTAAGCTCAGAGCAGAGTAGCTGGAAGTCAAGTAGAAGAATGAGTCTAGCGACCAGGAAGCATAGATAGCAAAGGCGGAGATGGTACTTTAACAGTAAAAGGAGGATCATATGCTTACTTATAAGATGCAATTTGAAATCACGTACTTACCCCCCCGAATCCACTAAAAAAATAGGTAATGTTGGCGAATCTTCTTATTATCGTATCGAGTTTCAATTCGACAAGTACCAACAGGCCGAAAAAGACGAAAAAAAGGCCTTGCATACTCGAGAAGCGGATTCAATAGCAACCACTCTTACTGATGATATTCTTGACTTTCCTTGTTAAGGTCCCGCGGTAAAGTAAAAAAAAAGCTAAAAGTAGGCTCGCTATTGCGAGCTATACGAGCTGTTTGCCTTTATACGGCTTCGCTATCGCTCCTATGAAGTGGTGGCCTTCTAGAAGCTTCGCCAGAAGCAAGCAAGATGAGGTCGCTCTCCTCCGCTCGTTCCGTACTTGACTTACGAGCTCGTGTAGTACTCGCCCCTATCTCTAACTCTAAAGGGGCTTATGCACTCCACTCGCTGTCTACTAAACGAGCCTTAGAGCGAGCGAAGCCTTCCATTTAGTAGCTTCCCCCCTTATCCCTCACCCTACTCTTTCATTTTCGCTTAAGCTTCCCCTGTAGTTTGTGGGATTAATTGATTGGATACCCGAGAACCATAATCTTTACTAGGAACAGCTTCTACGACGATAGGCGTAAAGGCATGATTAGTTCCACAAATCTCACTGCACTGACCATAGTAAACCCCTTCTCGTTGTACCGAAATAGAGATCTGATTTAAACGACCAGGTACAGCATCACATTTGACACCTAAGGAAGGTACAGCCCAACTATGAGGTACATCAGCAGGTGTTACAATAATACGTAGATGAGTTTTGGCTGGTACAACCACTCTATTGTCCACTTCTAATAAACGTGATTGACCCAATTCTAGATCATCTTCTGGAATCGTATAACTGTCAAAAGTGAGTGACTGTTCATCGGAACTGTTATAGTCTGAATACTCATAAGTCCGATACCATTGATGTCCAATAGCTTTGATAGTAATGGCTGGATCTACTACTACCTCGTCCATTGAGTATAACAGAGCAAATGATGGTATAGCAATGAACATCGGGATGATACTAGGAAATATGGTCCGAAGAATCTCGATAGTAGTTCCATGAACAATCCTTTGCGGGATTGGGTTTTTTTGATAGTGGAAATGCCATAAAGCGCGAACCAAGATCCGTGATACGAAAACCAAAATCAGAATGAGGAAGAAAAAGATATCGTGATGTAAATCGATTATTCCTTGCATCATAGGACTTGCTGCGTCTTGAAATCCTAATTGCCATGGCTCCGCTGCATCACAAAAAGCTGCTTTATCGGGTAATATACCCAACCTATTCGATAGATCCATACTCTGCTCTGGGGTAAGTTTCGTAAGAATATACACCATAGGGGGACTAGTCACTCACTTCAGAGAAATTCAAATGTTAAAGGGCAAGTATCCAAGTCGTCCAGGAGGACCTCTCTAGATTAGCCTGCGTTAGTTAAGCATAACGCCTAACTAACATGATTGGGCCCTGCAGTGGTGAACCAGGCATACTACTCCCACTCATTGTCTTGTCTTTCTTCTCTTACGAAATTTCGAGTTTTTTAGGAGATCTTAGCGGCTAAAGTTGCAGATTCAATTCTAAGAAATTAGTCTTTTTTGCCACCCACTAATCTGCGACATTACACGGATATGCAAAGGTCGCTCATTCACTTCCATCCTTCTCGTTCAATCTAGTGCCTACTCACTACCCGGGATCTAAGACTCCTTCCTTTAAAGAAAGCGCTTAGTCACTCCAGCCTTGGAGTTCGATCCGCCCATGAGCTCTTTCATCATACTGAAACCCCTTTTTTTTAAGTTATACGCGTCAGGGCTAGACCAAAGATGGGTCGGTTCACTAAAGCTCTTCCTTTCTTTCCTTTTCACTTCCTCCTTCAGGTCGCCAAAAGAGCCCATGTGTCCCGGCTCCAGTAAAAAAAACTGGATCTCGGTGAGCTCCATTTGCTTCGAAAAGATGTTGTTGGGCAGTAAGCATTTGCAAGAATAGCATCCCTATGTGGGGGGAAGATCACGAAAGACAAAGATTGATTATCAAGAGGGCCTCATGACGACTAATCCATGAGAGCCCGTATTTATGCTTTCATAAAATCGTTCCTCATGGTCAGGAGAGGGAAGATCTTAAGGCTTTCTAGTTTTTGAATCCACTGGATAAGCTGGCCCAACAGCAAAGCACTACTACTTAACTATGCTAGTAATATGAATGGATAGGGAAGACTCCGTATTCACAGGGCTATCCACTACTCCAACTTTGACTCGATTTCAAGCCGAAGGGAATGGACAGTAGGACTCCCAATGGATAGAAGAGCTATAAACTGATGCAAAATAACCTTCTTTCACTACTAGCTGGATAAGCTTACCCCAGTCCTGGAATTGGAGAGGGGGGGAGATTTGCACCTAGGTGATCCCTTTCTCTTGGCCGGCCTACTGGATTGATGACCTTGCCCGAAGCATTGTCCTAGCCCCTGCTCTTAAATAAATGGGATTGATCCAAGGAAACTGAATACTCAATAGCTGTTAGTGACTCCATTAATTCTCTATCTGCTGGATTGACCCTTCCAGTTGGCCTAAAATCACTTAATGGAACTGAACACTATTCTGCAGGGAAGGAACCTTCAACTCACAGAGGGAAAGGGTAGTGATGCCTCTGAACCAAAAGAGGGGGCCCCACTTAAAATAAAACTCCATCTATCGATTCTTGAGATGCGAGATGTTCCCTACTCTCTCCTTTTGATGCCCCTACTATTGCTGACGGATCCCCCCAATCACTTGGGAATGCTCGAATATAGGAGAATCTGCTGTTCTCATGTAAGCCGACACAGCCCTGAATCTCCGTAACGATTATAACGGCCGAGGTTGATTCAATGTCCTCCTGACCGGGGCACCTGAATGATTCTAGCTCTCAACTAGGTCTTTTCCACTCGTGCTTAACACATGATTAGTGGAAATCCTCATTCCGTACATCTCCTCGTCAATTTGGGCATGAGCTCGCAGCCTAGATTATGGGGGAGAATGAATGGCTCTGTGACTCCTTCGCCTTGAAGGGAAAGCAAAGCTACGTCTCGTCAAAGGGCTTACCCAAAAAAAAAGCCCTTTCTCGTTTATGGAGCGACCTGTGCGTAGATTTGAATGACAGGGTTTGATAGTTTTCTCATTAATTCGGGATCCTTACCTCAGCGGTGCCGAAGTTTGGTTACGCCTCGGGCTCGGGGGTCTATCCCGCGTCCCAAAAAAAGGGTTCCCAGAAATGGAATTTCGCACCATGCTAAATCTGGGGGTGGCATAATAGCCGCGGAGTTGCTTATGATTTTTGATAGGAGTTGTGGCCGACCTGGGTTCCATTCCTGGGGAAAGTAGCCCAGCCGATTACTATGTATTACTATTCTATATTATCTGATAGGGATGTCACTTCAGCTAATAAATATTTTTTATAGCAAGTTCTGATTAACGTGCACCAGCCCCTCCTTATGCGTCCCCTTCTTATACTATTCTTCCTCTTTCGAGTATGAGAAATTCCCCCCCCCTCGTAGATTTAATGTTCTGTACGAAGAAGGCATTCTTGCTAAACCTATTCATTTCGGGATAAAACCATGGGCAAAGCACAGTGGATTTCTTTCTTCCAAAACTTGACTGATGATCAAATAGTCTGGAGAGCACCATGGCTGGCACAAGTACCAGTCCTGTACCGTTGCGGGGATTCCCCCTGGGTCATATTATTATTAGGGCTATGGGGCAGCATCAATTATGCACCAGCAATGCTTCGGCGGCAGCTGGGGTTGGGGTCATTAGAGTTCATCATCCCCATGACGCATGGTCTAAGAAAGTGGGAATTCACTTTCTTAGACCCAAAGACGGCTGATATAGTCAGAATGGTAATCGACTTTTGGAAGGAAACTCAGCGGATCAAGACAAGTCGATACACAAAGCAGACAACTCCAGCCTCTATGGCAAGCCACTCGTGGTAAAGCCCCGATGGTGTTCAGACCAGAGTTATCAGCGCCTATGAAATTGGAAGCCCAATCTTATGTGGTCGAAACCAAAGCCGGGAATGAAGTGTCACACTCAGGATGGTCGACCAAGACAGCCTCCTTAGCAGCCGTCAATTAAAGGCTTCGGTACTAAGCTCACTGCTCCGGGAACCCGGAGCACGCATCGTAATCGTACCGCTATAAAACGGGGGAAAAACAATCCTCTACGTATTGCCCATTCGCCGTCCTTGGTGAGTCCGGTTTTCTGTGCTACCTACCGCTAATTCCTTAAACAATCACTCTTATACCTCTTACAGAGAGTGAAGTGACCAATAGGTATGTATTGGGCACGAACGCTTTAAGATAGGTTGCTTTCCGTTAACAAGACAACAAGCCTGCCTGGCCTTCAATAGAATTGGGAGCAGATGTGGCATTTATTTCTTCTATGTACAAAAACAAAGGCAGGTTCACTTGAATAGGAAGTGGAATCAATCCCGTTTGCTACAGGATTCTTTCGATCTGGTAAACCCCTTTTGACTAGAAAGTCATTTGAAACTGAAACTCCCGGTCTAACAGCGTATTGTCCCATCTCCTAGCTCAAACGTTGAGCAGTTTGGAATGAAACTTCCTCCCGGGTCGAGTGAGCTCTTGCTTCTCCGCTTCGAGTAGCCGACTCGACCTTTCTTACCAGATATTGGATTACCTATCAAAAGATACCGAGCCAAGCGAGCGAAGACAGAGACAGAGGGAAGACCAAGGGGTTCGGCAGATGAACGAGTGATTAATACTGCTAGAGGTATCTTGTTCGACTTCTACTTGCATTTGAGAAGTATATCCTTAGCTTTCTCTCGTCTGAGCCAGGATCACGAATTCCGGGAAGCAATCAACTTACAGAGAACTAAGAACAACGACTACGCCCCCTACGATTTTATCGATTTCTGCCACTACTTTTTGAGTATCCCACTCCTCTATTGGTTGAATTCATACAATAGAGTGAAATGAAAGAAAAGAGGGAACGAGACATCACAATGAGATCTTCATCTAAAAAGAAACTAAAAGAAGGGTTTTCCTCGTCAAAGTACGCCCAAAGACTTATCATAAATTCCTTTAAGCAGAGACCCTTTTTTCTGTGAGGAGTCGTAGGCTAGTCTTTCAGTAATTTCCGAGGAGTCAATTCTAATAGTTCTCTATTGGTTCACGAACACGACCCGGCAATCGTGGACCCTTCCTCTAGTTAGTGACTTGGCTCCCTTCCTTCTAGTCACTGCTAGTAGGATAACATCTATTAATCCCTTCTCTTCCTTCTACTTTTGCTTTCTTTCTGTCTTCTTATTGTTGGTTCATAAAGGGCTACTATAAGACAGCTCTGCATTCCTTCGAGGCAATCGTAGCCAAGCTCTGAGACTATTCAAGCTAGTGTGGTAACGATATTGAGGAGGATACCTAGCTAGTCTTGAACCAGAGCAGGGAAGTGAAGCCCTCGATTAGCTAAGCAAATAGCTAGCTATATATGTATTGGCCTCAGGAAAAGACTTCCATCTACCAATCAGCGGACCGGAACTCCCAGGCTCTGTATTTAGCAACCTCAAAATCTACTATGTGTTTTCCGGGTGAATCATTTAGAGTTCCTGGGGAAGAGGTGTAATATCCCTCTGGGAGTGGCTCAAAGCCTTTTGTAGACAGGAGGGCATCATCTAGGTTGGAAGTCTCCATTCATTGTTAGAGCTGTTGGAGAGCTTTAGAGCTCAAGGTTCGTCAAAGTCTTATGGTCTTCCATCGGGACTAGTTCCGGGGTGGAAGTGACTCTACCGAACCCTTAACCTCGGTACAAGAAAGAAAGGGAACCATCACTCTCATAGGAGTAAGGGTGCTTCTGCAAGGGAATCATCAATCCAAAAAGGCGAAATCCTGTTTTCTTT